CTTTTTCTTTATTCTTTAATGAAAGTAATATAATATAAGAATAAAAAGAAAATAGAATAAAAAAATTTAACAGAGTAATGAAAGTTAAAGAGCGATGAAAAAAAAAGAGAAATAGAAAAAGGTTTTTTAAGTATTACCTCTTGTGTAATATAACATAGTAATTATTGTTTTTCCATTGGGAGAGATGGCTGAGTGGACTAAAGCGTCGGATTGCTAATCCGTTGTACGAATTATTCGTACCGAGGGTTCGAATCCCTCTCTTTCCGGTTCCGTTGATTATTTGGTATTTTTTTACCTTTCCCATTTTTGAATTTAATAGTTAAAGATGTAGAATAGATAAAAATGCTAAAAATATTTAAAAGCAAGTCAAAACTCTTATTTTTTATTCTTCGCGGCCAGGATTACGCCCCGGGTCATTAGATAAAAATCCAAAGATGAAGAGAGAGACAAAGAATATCACTACTGTGTAAACAAAGAGTTTGAGAGTAAGCATTACACAATCTCCAATTTTGGTTTGGAAAAAAAGAAAATAGATTCTCTATTTTTATACCCTATATCACAATAATTTTGATCACAATAATTTTGATATCAAGAAATGAAGTAGTTTTTAGAAATAGAAAAGATTTTTTATAAATTCATTTGTAATAAGAGTTGAGTCTTTCATTGCCAAGAATTTGCCTTCACACCTACAATTAGATATTGTGTAGATATTGTGGAGGACTCTTATAATTTATAATATAGGGCTCCCTTTCAAGTTCAAGGGAATGGAAAAGAAAAATGTTTAGAATGAGTAATATCGAATAGGGTAAGCCCTATTTGATTTTTCGCGTCTATATAATAACTTGAATGCTTGAATTGGGGGAGGGCTTATACTATAAGACTTATCTGATCTTATAAATTGTTAGAATTTTTTTTCTTGAATAAATTATTTTAGGACAGTATTAAAAACCTCATCGAAAACTTACAGCAGCTTGCCAAACAAAGGCTAATAGAAAAAAGAGCACAGGGATGACTGGCATTACATCTACAATTGGATTCAAAAAAGCGTAGGCTTCGGGCAATTTTGTGAAGAAAAAACTGCTTGAATAAATAGCCGAATCAAAACAGATACAAAACAAACTAAAAATATTAAGCATAATCAAATTTTATTCTTGAAGATATTTATTCTTGAAGATAATTCTATTTTGATTGAGTTATTAAAATATTATTAATGATGATATCAAAATTTATTTATATAAAATAAAAATAAAGTAAGATAGACAAAAACCCTTATTGATGAACCTCACTCAATCAAAAATCCTTCAATTCTCAAATCAAAAAAGAATAGAAGGAATCCTATTTTCATACAATATCTTAATTGAATTATATATTATGATCAATAAATTTAGTTTAATTCTATATCTACATATATTAAAATCTGAGCAATAAACTAATCTATTTCATAAGATATTTATTGGAACGGGAATTGACGAAGAACTAATACCTATATTAGTTTTTATTAGTGTTGAGTTGAATAGAAATGGGGCGTGGCCAAGTGGTAAGGCAACGGGTTTTGGTCCCGCTATTCGGAGGTTCGAATCCTTCCGTCCCAGCGTATACCTATTCTATACATAAAAAAAAATTACCGGCTTTGGCAACCTTTTTATTATTAAGAGAATAATAAATGCAATTCTTCTTTCGTTTCATATTTTTAATAACTTTTCTTGGACTAATTTATTTTTCAAAAAATGGATTGTGCTCAAATAATATGGAAATGGAATTGAATCTATCTTTTTTTTTTCAGGGACGGGGGAAACAGATATCAAAATTCAAATTCAAAACAAAAAAAGTGGAACGGTTTTTTGATCACATTCTTATTTTATTCCCCTTATCTCTTCCTATTTACGTTAGTTACTGAGAAAAAAGTTTTACGTCTCATACCTTACAATGATACACATTTTGAATGCAATTTTTATCCACTTATATATATACCAACGAATCCTTTATCGAATCGTTACAAGTGATGTTTGAGTACGAAGAGAAGGAAGAGCTGTTCGGAAAGTGGGTTTTTATGATCCACTAAAAAAGAAAACTTATTTAAACGTTCCTCCGATTCGATATTTCCTTTAATTTGAAAAGGCACTCAAACGACAGGAACTGTTCATGATATTTTAAATTAAAGAAGGCGGGGGTTTTTACGGATCTTTGTCTTAATTAAAGACACTGAATTTAATGAAATACAAAAAAAAAGGGGGGTGTGGGTAGTTTGTATATATATATAGCTTAGCTTTGTATAAACTTTTCTATACTATCCCTTCCTTCACTCTTGTTCTATTTATATCTATCTTATTTTTGAAAGTTCTTATTTCATTTTATTTATCCTTTTACCTACAGTGGTTTTGTTTGTATTTATGTGGATATTAGTGCCAATCCAATACAAGCCCTTAGTTTATCTGTTCTTCATTTTTTTATTCTAATTAGAAAGAATTATTCTATTCTAATTAAAAGAATAATTAAAAGA